ATTTAGAACTTAGAAATTTTAGTATTGAGACCTATCTCATTAAATTTTAATCCTAATTTTTAGGCTTTTGGTGATGAATAATTTATGGTGTTATATTTATATATGTTATATATAATATGTGGTGGCATAAGTTGACCCATACTACAACTTGTTAACTTTGTACGCTTGGTTGAGCCTTCCTTGGTTTCGGGGTTTGACAAGGATAACAGGATTTTCTGAGCGTAGGGGGTAAGGGGGTTTGTCGCGTGAAAACCAAAAGGGGGCATATAGTATAAGGATGTGTTGAGTAAATATACCTTATGCACTTGAGTTAAATTAATGTAACTCTTATGTTATGTCTTTCAATCATTAACCTATATTAATTAAGGCAGGTATAAATGATCCACCTTGACAGTTATTTGGATTTGCACTGTGAGATGCCAGTTGAAAGGAAACCAAAAAAAAGATACGTTATGCATATAAAAGAACGCCCGGCATGGTGGGTAACGAGACATATGTACTACACCATTAATCAAATGCCAGATATAATTATCCGAGGGTGGAGTTCTACAGTTATGTACCTGAAATAGGAACCAGATGCCAGTAATAGTTCATTTTGTGCGACCCCCACAATTATTGTCCCTGATTCTATCATTAATAATTTGCCTTTATATAAACTGGTTGGTGGTTTCTTACTACATTAATATTTATTAATATAGATGTTAGTTGGTTATTTCAAAGTAAATTGTGAGGACAATGTGATGGTAGGTGACCTATTTCTTTATTTTAAAATGAGTTCATGTTGAGGTCAAATGTATGTCTTATGTATAGCTTATAAGTTAGTACTTGCTTTATGGTCTAAATAAATTGTTGGTGATAATACATAGTATGTACTAACACATTAATGTAATATTATGCATATTATGTACTAAACCATAATGCTGAGATCAGAAAATAGTTTAGTTTAGAATTCTGTTTGGGAGCCAGAGGTGGGAGTTAAAATCTCTCTTTTCTGGCGCTAGGGAGGAGTTTAACCTCCGATCTTCGGATTACAAGACCGATGCTTTTAGGCTAAGCTACTAGGGCAAGCTCATTCTAGTGCTTTATTTTCTAGTCATCCTGCTAGTGGAATTAGGATTAGGAATAGGGCAAAGTATAGGACTGAGGCAACTTGTCCAATAATAATGAATGGATGTTCTACTGGTATGCCTCCAATTCATGTGAGAATAATTATGTCTGCGACTAGGGTTCAAAATAGGAATTGGGTGATTGGTCGGAATGTTAGTCCTCGTTGTTTGGATGTATGTAGGATTGGTACTACTATCAGTACGAGGATGGAGAATAGGAGGGCTAGGACTCCTCCCAGTTTGTTAGGAATTGATCGTAGGATGGCGTAGGCAAATAGGAAGTATCATTCGGGTTTGATGTGGGGAGGTGTAACTAGGGGGTTTGCGGGTGTGAAGTTTTCGGGGTCTCCTAGGAGGTTGGGGGAGAATAGGGCGAGGCATGTGAGACCTAGAAGTATTGCTACAAACCCTAGTAGGTCTTTGTATGAGAAGTATGGGTGGAAGGTGATTTTGTCTGCATCAGAATTAAGCCCTATTGGGTTATTTGATCCTGTTTCGTGTAGGAATAGGAGGTGTAGAATGGTTGCTGCGGCAATTACGAATGGTAGTAGGAAGTGGAAGGCGAAGAATCGTGTTAAGGTTGCATTGTCTACTGAGAATCCGCCTCAAATTCATTGAACTAGTGCATCTCCTGCATAGGGGACTGCAGATAGGAGGTTGGTAATTACTGTGGCACCTCAGAAAGATATTTGTCCTCAAGGAAGGACGTAACCCACGAAGGCTGTTATTATTACTAGAAGGAGGAGAATTACGCCAATGTTTCAGGTTTCTTTGTACAGGTAGGAGCCATAGTATAATCCTCGGGCAATATGTATATAAATGCAGATAAAGAAGAAGGAGGCCCCATTGGCGTGAATGTTGCGAATGAGTCAGCCGTAATTAACGTCCCGGCAGATGTGGGTAACGGAGGAGAAGGCAGTTGAGATATCTGAGGTGTAGTGTATGGCTAAAAATAATCCTGTTAAGATTTGGGTAATTAAGCATAGTCCTAGTAAGGATCCAAAGTTTCATCATACTGAGATGTTTGAGGGGGCTGGAAGATCAACTAATGCGTCGTTAGCGATTTTAATTAGGGGGTGTGTTTTTCGTAGGCTTGCCATTAGGGTTCTTATAGTTGAATAACAACGGTGGTTCTTCAAGTCACTGGTCTCGGTTAGAATCCGAGTGAGAATTATGACTTATCTTGTTTCTTTGCTGTTGATTGCTTTGATTGTTGGTTTGGTTGCTGTGGCTTCCAATCCTGCCCCTTATTTTGCTGCTTTTGGTTTGGTGGTGGCGGCGGGGGTTGGGTGTGGGGTGCTTATTGGTCACGGGGGGTCGTTTTTATCATTAGTTCTTTTTTTAATTTATTTAGGGGGCATGCTAGTGGTGTTTGCATATTCTGCAGCTTTGGCTGCTGAGCCGTTTCCTGAAGCTTGGGGGGATCGTTCTGTAGTTGGGTACGTGTTGGTTTATCTTTTAGGGGTTGGTTTAATGGTAGGTTTGTTTTGAGAAAATTGATATGAGGGCTCTTGGGGAGTGGTAGATAATTTAAAGGAGTTTTCTATGTTGCGGGGTGATACTAGTGGGGTGGCTATGATGTATTCGTCTGGTGGTGGAATGTTGGTTATTTGTGCTTGGGTGTTGCTCTTAACTTTATTTGTTGTATTAGAGCTTACCCGGGGTTTAAGTCGTGGTGCTCTTCGGGCCGTTTAAATGGTGGCTAATAGGATTGCAAGTGTTGTAGATAGGAGGAAGATGGTTAGGTAAGTTTTAATTATTCCTCGTTGGGTGTCGCTTGTAATTTTGGCTATTTTTACTTGTAGAGATGTTGTTCCTTTTGGCCCTGCGGCTTCAAACCATGTTTGATCTACGAGCTGGGTGGCAATTGACTGTCCCAGGGTTAAGTTGAGTTTTGGGATGAGTCGGTGAATAATTGTGGGAAAGTACCCAAGTATATTTGAGAAATGGTGGGGGGAGGTTATGGGGGCGGTTTTGAATTGTTTGTTGGTTAGTGTGGTTAATTCTATGGCAATTAGTAGGCCGGTGATTGTGACTGCAAGGGCGGCTAGTTTGAGGATTACTGGTATGGTTATAATGGGGGTTTTGGAGGGTAGGAAGTTTAATGTAATAATAAGGCCTGCAATAATGCTTCCTCAGGCTAGTCGTTTGATGGGGTTAATAACTGATGGGTTATTTTCATTGATCGGGGAGAGGGGAAGGAATCGGGGGGTTCCTATGGTGACGAAAAATACGACTCGGAAGCTATACACGGCGGTAAATGATGTGGCGATGAGTGTGAGGACTAGGGCTCAGGCGTTTAGGTGTGAGGTGTTTAAGGCTTCAATGATGGCATCTTTTGAGAAAAAGCCGGCTAGGAAGGGGGTTCCTGTGAGTGCTAGGCTACCAATTGTTAAGCAGGTTGAGGTGAATGGTATTAGGTTTTGTAGGCCTCCTATTTTTCGGATATCTTGTTCGTCGTTTAGGCTGTGGATAGTTGATCCGGAGCATAGGAATAGTATGGCTTTAAAGAAGGCATGTGTACAAATGTGAAGGAATGCTAGTTGGGGCTGATTAAGCCCAATTGTGACTATTATTAGGCCTAGTTGACTTGATGTTGAGAAAGCGACGAATTTTTTGATATCGTTTTGGGTTAGAGCACAGGCGGCTGTGAATAGTGTGGTTAGGGCCCCTAAACAGAGGCAGATTGTTAGGGCTAGTTCGTTGTTTTCTATGAGGGGGTGAAGTCGAATTAAGAGGAAGATTCCTGCTACGACCATGGTGCTGGAGTGCAGTAGGGCAGACACTGGTGTGGGGCCCTCCATGGCGGAGGGAAGTCAAGGGTGCAGCCCAAATTGTGCTGATTTTCCGGTTGCCGCTAAAATTAGTCCTAGTAGGGGGAGGGTTATATCAAAGTTTTTTGACAGGAAGAAGATTTGTTGAATCTCTCATGAGTTTATGTTTATTGCAAGTCAGGCTATAGTTATAATTAGGCCAATGTCTCCTACTCGGTTATATAGTACGGCTTGTAGGGCTGCTGTGTTGGCGTCTGCTCGTCCGTATCATCAGCCGATGAGGAGGAATGATATGATTCCAACCCCTTCTCAGCCAATGAAGAGTTGAAATATGTTGTTGGCTGTTACTAGAATAATTATGGCTACTAGAAATAATAGTAGGTATTTGAAGAAGCGGTTTATGTAGGGGTCAGAGTGTATGTAACATGATGCAAATTCTAAAATTGATCAGGTGACATAGAGGGCAATTGGGGTGAACATAAGGGAGTACTGGTCAAATTTGAAGCTAATGTTGATGTCAAATGTGGATGTGTTTATTCAGTGTCAGTTTGTTACGATAGTTTCGGCTCCTTGGTCTAGGAGCATTATGAGTGGGAGGAGACTAATAAAAAATGCTGTGCTTACGGCGGTTTTCACATGTGGGGTGGCTCATTTTGGGTCTTGTGGGTTTGGGATCAGTGTGGTTAGTAGGGGGTAAATAAGTATTGTCAGTACTAGAATTAGTGTGGAGGAAAGAACTAGGGTTGTTGGGTGCATAGCTTTCACTTGGATTTGCACCAAGAGTTTTTGGTTCCTAAGACCAATGGATGAGCTGTTATCCTTTGAAAGCGCGAGGAAACCACGGAGTTTAACCGTGGAGTTAAGGATTAGCAGTACTTATTGCCTCGGGCCTTCCTCGGTGAGTAAGGGGATTTTAACCCCCATCTTTAGAATCACAATCTAATGTTTTGAGTTAAACTATACTTACTAGTAGCATCAGCCTCATATGAGTTCTGGTTTTGTTACTAATAGAATTACGGGAATAAGGTGAAGTACTATTAATAGGTGCTCTCGTGTGTGGAATGGCGGTAGCCCTACAATATGACTGGGTGTTGGGCCTCGTTGGGATATTAAAAATATGTAGAGGGAATAGCCTGCTGTAATCAGTGTTCCTGTTCCTGTTAGGATAATGGTTCACGGGGATCAGTTAAATAAGGTGCTGATAATTATAATTTCTCCCATGAGGTTTGGAAGAGGCGGAAGTGCCAGGTTAGCAAGGTTGGCGATGAATCATCAGACTGCTGTTAATGGAAAGATTATTTGGAGTCCTCGGGCTAATACTATGGTTCGGCTGTGGGTTCGTTCGTAGGCGGTGTTGGCTAGACAGAATAGTGCGGAGGATACTAGTCCATGGGCAATTATTAAAATGATTGCTCCTGTAAATCCTCACGGGGTTTGGATTAGGATTCCGCCTGCAACCAGGCCTATGTGGCTTACGGACGAGTAAGCGATAAGTGATTTTAAGTCTGTTTGGCGTAGACAGATAGAGCCAGTTATAATAATACCTCATAGGGCGAGGATAATAAAGGGGTAGGCCAGCTCTTTGGACAGGGGATCTAGTATTACTATTATTCGTATTATTCCATAGCCTCCTAGTTTTAAGAGAACTGCGGCCAGGACTATGGACCCTGCTACGGGGGCTTCTACATGTGCTTTTGGGAGTCAGAGGTGGACACCATAGAGAGGTATTTTTACTAGGAAGGCGATTAGACATCCGGCCCATCAAATTTTATGTCCTCATGAGTCGAGGATAAGTGGTTGTGAATACTGTAGGATTAGTATGGATAGGGTTCCTGTGGAGTGTTGTAGGAGGAGAAGGGCTACTAGAAGGGGCAGTGATCCTGCTAGGGTATAAAATAGGAAATAGGTTCCTGCGTTTAGGCGCTCTGTCTGGTTTCCTCATCGGGTAATAATGATGAGGGTGGGGATTAGTGTGGCTTCAAATATAATATAAAATATAATGATTTCTGTAGCTCCGAATGCTATGATTAAGAAGGTTTGTAGTGAGGTTAAAAGTGTAATATATAGTCGTTGGCGGTTAATTGGCTCCGGGTTAATATGGTTTTGGCTGGCTAGGATTATTAATGGGAGTAGTCAGCAGGTTAATACCAGGAGGGGGGTTGAAAGGGGGTCTGTGGCTATGTAAATGTTAGAGGCGGATCATCCTGTTTCTGATGTTCACTTCAATCAGGTTAGGCTGGTGAGTGCAATTAGTAGGCTGTGTGCAGTTGTGGTTGTTCAGAGTCATTTTGGTGAGGATAGTCAGATTGTTGGGAATAGCATGATTGTGGGCATTAATACTTTTAACATTGTAGGAGGTTAAGGTTTTGTAAGCGGTCAGTTCCGTGGGTTCGGGCAGTGGCAACTAAAAGTGCCAACCCTGCGCTGGCCTCGCAGGCGGAGAAAGCTAGTAACAATATAGGTGCTGCAGAGAATCCTATTGATTCAAATTGTAGGGCTCATAGGGCTAGTGCAATGAAGAGTGATAGTATTATTCCTTCAAGGCATAGTAGTGCAGAGAGTAAGTGGGTTCGGTGAAATGCCAGGCCTATTAGCCCTAAAATAAATGCTGAGCTAAAGCTGAAATGTACGGGTGTCATAAGGGGGTCGTGGAATTAAACCACGGTTTTCTGAGCCGAAATCAGAGGTCTTGTCTTGGACTAACTCCCTATTCTGCTCATTCTAAGCCTCCTTGGGTTCATTCATAGATTAGTCCGAGTGTGAGCAAGATTAGGACTGTTGTGGCCCAGAAGAAGGTTCCGGCGGGGTTGTGGAGTTGGTCTCCTCAGGGCAGGGGCAGGAGGAGGGCAATTTCTAGGTCAAAGAGTAGGAATAAGATTGCCACCAAGAAGAATCGGAGAGAAAATGGCAGTCGGGCAGATCCTAGGGGGTCAAAGCCGCATTCATAGGGAGAAAGTTTTTCTGCGTCTGGATTTATTTGGGGGAGTCAGAATGATACTACTGCTAGAATAGAGGATAGGGCTGTGGTAATAATTAGAATAGTAATAATTAAATTCATTATCTTTCCTTGGGGTTTAACCAAGACTGGGTGATTGGAAGTCACTCGTACTAACTTTAATACTAGAAAGATTATGAGCCTCATCAGTAGATTGATACGTAGAGGAATAGTCATACTACGTCGACGAAGTGTCAGTATCATGCGGCGGCTTCAAAGCCAAAGTGGTGTTCTGATGTAAAGTGATATTGAATTTGTCGTAGAAGGCAGACAGCTAAGAAGGTGGAGCCAATAATAACGTGGAGTCCGTGGAATCCTGTGGCCACAAAGAATGTTGAACCATATACTCCGTCTGCAATTGTGAAAGGTGCTTCATAATATTCTATGGCCTGGAGGGCCGTGAAATAGAAGCCGAGTAGAATAGTGAGTGTGAGGGATTGGATGGCTTGTTTTCGTTCTCCTTCTATAAGGCTGTGATGTGCTCATGTTACTGTCACTCCGGATGCCAGGAGAACAGCTGTGTTAAGAAGGGGCACTTCGAACGGGTCTAGGGGGGTAATTCCTGTGGGGGGTCAGCATCCTCCTAGTTCTGGTGTGGGTGCTAAGCTTGAGTGATAGAAGGCTCAGAAGAACCCCAGAAAAAAGAACACTTCGGATGTAATGAAGAGGATTATTCCATATCGTAAGCCTTTTTGGACGGGGGGAGTGTGGTGTCCTTGGAAAGTCCCCTCTCGAATAATATCTCGTCATCATTGGTATATTGTGAGGAGTAAAAGAATTAATCCGAGGGTTATTAGTGTAGTTGAGTGGAAGTGGAACCAGATTGCTAGGCCAGATGTTATTAGGAGGGCACCGACTGCGCCGGTTAGTGGTCATGGGCTTGGATCAACCATATGATATGCATGTGCTTGGTGGGCCATTAAACGTTCTCTTGGAGATAGAGGCTTAAGAGAAGGACAAATACATAAGCTTGGATTATTGCTACCGCTACTTCTAGCAGTGTAAGAAGAAATAGGACGGTGGCAGTTAAAATTGCTACTGTTGGCATTATTGGGAGAAGGACAAAGACAGCAGTGGCAATTAGTTGAATTAGTAGGTGACCTGCAGTTAAGTTAGCTGTTAATCGCACGCCCAGGGCTAGTGGGCGAATAAATAGGCTGATTGTTTCAATAATAATTAACACAGGAATTAGGGGGATAGGTGTTCCTTCGGGTAGGAGGTGTCCCAGGGCAACTGTGGGTTGGTTTCGCATCCCAATAATAACAGTGGCGAGCCAGAGTGGTACGGCAAATCCTATGTTTAGTGAAAGTTGGGTTGTAGGTGTAAAAGTATAGGGCAGTAGTCCAAGCATGTTGATAGTAATTAAAAATAGTATTAGGGAGGCCAGAAGGAGGGCTCATTTATGTCCACCCACGTTTAGTGGTAACATTAGCTGGTTAGTAAATCGGTTAATTAATCAACCTTGAATGGTAATTAGGCGGTTGTTAATTCATCGTGATGAAGGGGTTGGATATAATACTCAGGGAAGTGCAATTGCGATGGCAATTAGTGGAATTCCTAGGTAGGATGGGCTTGCAAATTGGTCGAAGAAGCTTATTGCCATGGTCAGTCTCAGGGTTCAGTTTTGTGTTTTTCGGCGCTCACAGGGGTGGGTTCATTTGGTGAGATGTGGTTTAGGACTTTGGTTGGAATAATAGTAAGAAAGATTAATCATGAGAATACTAAGATTGCAAATCAAGGGGCGGGGTTTAATTGAGGCATTTCACTAGAGGTGGTTAGGAGGCACCAATCTTTGGCTTAAAAGGCCAACGCTGTATTCCTGTTTTAGCTTCCTAGTGAGGCGTCTTCTAGTATAAGTGAGGATCAGTTTTCGAAGTGTTCGAGTGGGACTGCTTCTACTACAATAGGTATAAAGCTGTGATTTGCCCCACAAATCTCAGAACATTGTCCGTAGAATACACCTGGGCGGGAGGCAATAAAGGCGGTTTGGTTTAACCGTCCTGGGACTGCGTCTATTTTTACACCTAGGGATGGAACAGCTCAGGAGTGTAGTACGTCTTCGGCGGAAACGAGAACTCGGATTGGGGACTCTATTGGAATAACCATTCGGTGGTCTGTTTCAAGGAGGCGGAATTGTCCGGGGGTGAGGTCTTGGGTAGGAATTATGTAGGAGTCGAATCCTAGGTCTTCGTAATCGGTGTATTCGTAGCTTCAGTATCATTGGTGTCCTATGGCTTTAATTGTTAGGTGGGGGTCATTAATCTCGTCTATAAGATAAAGAATTCGGAGGGAGGGGAGGGCGATTAAAACAAGGATTACGGCTGGTAAAACAGTTCATACAATTTCGATCTCCTGGGAGTCTAAAATATATTTATTAGTAAGTTTAGTTGAGACTATTGCAACAATAATGTAAAGTACTAAAGTGCTAATTAAGAATACAATTATTAAGGCGTGGTCGTGGAAGTGAAGAAGTTCTTCTATAACGGGTGATGCCGCGTCTTGGAATCCTAATTGTGTGGGATGTGCCATTAAGCATTGAGCTTAAGACATGCGGGAGTTTAACCCACGATTTCACCTTGACAAAGTGATGTAATTTACGAGTTTACTAATGTCTTAGAAGGAAGTGGCAGAGTGGTTATGCGGCTGGCTTGAAACCAGCACATGGGGGTTCAATTCCTCCCTTCCTCGGTTAATTTGATTGAACTTGAACAAATGCTGGCTCCTCAAATGTGTGATAAGGAGGGGGGCATCCGTGAAGTCATTCTACGTTTGTTGCGGTTAATTCTACAGATGAGACCTCCCGTTTAGCGGCGAAGGCTTCTCATAGAATAAATAGGAACATGATTACTGCTACTAGTGAAATTAGTGATCCAATAGAAGAGACCGTGTTTCAAAGGGTGTAAGCATCTGGATAGTCTGAGTATCGTCGGGGCATTCCTGCTAGTCCTAGGAAGTGTTGTGGGAAGAATGTGAGGTTGACACCTACAAATATTACCCCAAAGTGGATTTTGGTTCAGGTGCTGTGTAGGGTGTATCCTGTAAATAGGGGGAATCAGTGCACGAAGGCTGCCATAATGGCAAACACGGCACCCATTGATAGAACATAGTGGAAGTGTGCAACTACATAGTATGTGTCATGGAGGACAATATCAAGTGATGAGTTGGCTAAAACAATTCCTGTTAGTCCTCCTACTGTGAATAGGAAAATAAAGCCCAGGGCCCACAATATGGGTGTTTCTCATTTAATTGATCCTCCGTGGAGTGTGGCCAACCAGCTAAAGACTTTTACACCTGTTGGAATGGCAATAATTATTGTTGCGGATGTAAAGTATGCACGAGTGTCTACGTCCATCCCGACTGTAAATATGTGGTGGGCCCACACAATAAAGCCTAGGAGGCCGATTGCCATTATGGCTCATACTATTCCTATGTATCCGAATGGTTCTTTTTTACCTGCGTAGTAGGCTACAACGTGAGAAATAATGCCAAACCCGGGTAAAATAAGAATGTAAACTTCTGGGTGGCCGAAGAATCAAAATAGGTGTTGATAAAGGATTGGGTCTCCTCCCCCTGCCGGGTCGAAGAATGTTGTGTTTAAATTACGGTCTGTTAAAAGTATTGTGATGCCGGCGGCCAGCACTGGGAGTGACAGAAGTAGTAAAACGGCTGTTACGAGTACGGCCCACACGAAGAGGGGTGTTTGGTATTGAGAGATGGCTGGGGGTTTTATGTTAATGGTTGTAGTAATGAAATTAATTGCCCCAAGGATGGATGACACACCTGCTAGGTGGAGGGAGAAGATGGTAAGGTCTACGGATGCCCCTGCGTGGGCAAGGTTTCCTGCGAGTGGTGGGTATACCGTTCATCCTGTTCCGGCCCCGGCTTCAACCCCAGAAGAGGCCAAAAGGAGAAGAAAGGAGGGGGGGAGAAGTCAAAAGCTTATATTATTTATTCGAGGGAATGCTATATCAGGGGCCCCAATTATTAGTGGAACAAGTCAGTTCCCGAAGCCTCCGATAAGGATAGGCATTACTATAAAGAAAATTATAACAAAGGCATGTGCAGTAACGATTACGTTATAGATTTGGTCATCACCTAGAAGTGACCCGGGTTGGCTTAGCTCAGCGCGGATTAGGAGGCTGAGGGCGGTTCCAACTATTCCGGCTCAGGCACCGAATACTAGATAAAGGGTGCCAATGTCTTTGTGGTTGGTAGAGAAGAATCAGCGTGTGATTGCCACACTCCACGGAGGATCAATTAAATGAGAAACACCCATACTATGGGCCCTGGGCTTTATTTCCTATCACAGCCCCGTGGTGAAGTACATGTTGGATTGCAAATCCAAAGACGCAGATTAAACCCTGCCGGGGCTTTCCCGCCTTACTCGGCTAACGGCGGGAAAGTAGATGAATGCTCGCTGGCTTGAGCGCTTAGCTGTTAACTAAGAGTTTGTAGGATCGAGGCCTTCTCATCTAGAAAGGCTTTAGCTTAATTAAAGTGTCTGATTTGCATTCAGAAGATGTGGGATAGAGTCCTGCAAGTCTTAATCAGGGACTAGGAGGTTTTCACTCCTGCTTAGAGCTTTGAAGGCTCTTGGTCTGGTTATCCTAAGTCTCTTAGGTTGTTAGTGTGAGAATGGCGGGGGTGATGGGCAGTAATCCTAGGGCAATTGTTGTGGATAGGGCTAGGGGGGTTGTTGATTGGGTTGTTAGGGCTCGTCATGGGGTAGTGGAGTTGGTTGTGCTAGGGGAGATGGTTAGGGTTATTGCGTAGCATAGTCGTAGGTAGAAGTATAGGCTTAGTAGGGCGGCTAAGGCTATTATTGTGGCGGTGAGAGGAAGTTCTTGTTTTGCAAGTTCTTGTAGGATTAATCATTTTGGTATAAATCCTGTAAGTGGGGGGAGTCCCCCTAATGACAATAAAGTTAGGGCGGTGGTTGTTGCTAGGATTGGGCTTTTTGATCATGTTGTTGTTAAAGTATTGATTTTTGTGGCTGATGCCATTTTTAGTGTGAGGAATGCTGCGGATGTTATAAAGATATATGTTCCTAGGGCGATTAGGGTAAGTTGGGGTGTGTATTGTAAGATAATAATTATTCATCCTATGTGTGCGATTGAGGAATAGGCTAGGATCTTTCGTAGCTGGGTTTGGTTAAGCCCCCCTCAGCCTCCGATAAGGGTTGATAAGAGGCCCAGGGATGTGAGTAGTGCGGGGTCAGTGGTGGGGGCTACTTGGATAATTAGTGCGAATGGGGCTAGTTTTTGTCAGGTAGATATGATTAATCCTGTTAGTAGGTCAAGTCCTTGAAGAACTTCTGGTATTCAGAAGTGTATTGGTGCTAAGCCAATTTTTAGTGCTAGGGCAGTTATGGCTATAGTGCTGGCTAGGGGGTGGGATATATTATTAATGTCTCATTCTCCTATAATTCATGCATTTGTAGTGCTTGCGAAGAGAATTATTGCTGCTGCGGTTGCTTGGGTTAGGAAATATTTGGTTGTTGCTTCAACTGCTCGCGGGTGGTGGTGTTGTGCTATAAGTGGAATAATTGCTAGGGTATTAATTTCTAGTCCTATTCAGGCAAGCAGTCAATGGGAGCTGGCAAAGGTTAGAGTGGTACCTAGTCCTAGGCTGGACAGGAGGATTGCAAGTACGTAGGGGTTCATTGATAGGGGAGGGATTTTAACCGTCATGTTCGGGGTATGGGCCCGAAAGCTTGATTAGCTGACCTTATCTTAGAAAGTGGTGTAAAGGAAGCACCAGGAGTTTTGATCTCCTGAGTATGGGTTCGATTCCCTTCTTTCTAGGAACTGGAGGGGCTTTAACCCTCATAAGCCACTCTATCAAAGTGGTCCTTGGGCATTCAGGCACGGTTCCTTTATTCGTTATAGTTGTGGCGGGAGGCCTGCGAATGCGATTGGTAGGGCGATGTGTCATAATACTAGGGCTAGGGTCAGGGGGAGGAAGTTTTTTCATACTAAATGTATTAGTTGGTCATATCGAAATCGTGGATATGAGGCTCGTACTCATAGAAATAATATAGAGAGGAGTGCGGCTTTAGTTATTAAATTAATTGTTGTTAGTTCTGGGAAGGCGGGGATATGGGATGCTCCGAGGAAGAGGATGGCTGATAGGGTGTTTATTAGTAAAATATTGGCATATTCGGCTAGGAAGAATAGGGCAAATGGTCCTCCTGCATATTCTACGTTGAACCCAGAGACTAGTTCGGACTCACCCTCGGTTAGGTCAAAGGGTGCACGGTTTGTTTCTGCTAGGGTTGAGATATATCATATTGCGGCTAAAGGTCAAGCGGGGATTAAGAGTCAAATACTTTCTTGGGTGATGTTAAAGGTTTGTAGTGTATACCCCCCCGAGAAGATGATAACTGATAATAGAATTAGTCCTAGGCTTACTTCATATGAGATTGTTTGGGCTACGGCCCGTAGGGCTCCAATTAGTGCATATTTTGAATTTGATGCTCAGCCTGATCCTAGAATTGAATATACTGCAAGGCTTGATAGTGCTAGCAGAAATAGAATACCCAGGTTAAGGTCTGTGACTGGGTGTGGTATTGGTATTGGTGCTCATAGGGTTATGGCTAGGGTTAGTGCAAGTATGGGGGTTGCTAGAAAGAGGAATGGGGATGACGTGGATGGGCGGATTGGTTCTTTGATGAATAGTTTTACGCCATCAGCGATTGGTTGGAGGAGTCCATAGGGTCCTACTACGTTTGGCCCTTTTCGTAGTTGCATGTATCCTAGCACTTTTCGTTCGATTAGCGTTAGGAAAGCTACTGCTAGTAGGACTGGAACAATATATGCGAGTGGATTAATTAGGTGAGTTATCAGAGTGTTTAGCATAACTAAGAAGAGGATTTGAACCTCTGGTTGAAAGGGCTTAGGCCTTTTGCAATTACCATGCTCTGCCATCTTAGTATGGCCTTATTTTGGCTAGGTTGAGGTTGTTCTCCCTTTGTTTAATTTAGTTGTTTTCATTAATTAGGGGTGAGGCGTACTTTTAGCATGGGCCTCTCTTTTCCGGTCCTTTCGTACTAGGAAAAGTAACGTTACAGATAGAAACTGACCTGGATTGCTCCGGTCTGAACTCAGATCACGTAGGACTTTAATCGTTGAACAAACGAACCCTTAATAGCGGCTGCACCATTAGGATGTCCTGATCCAACATCGAGGTCGTAAACCCCCTCGTCGATATGGACTCTGGGAGAGGATTGCGCTGTTATCCCTAGGGTAACTTGGTTCGTTGATCGGCCCGGGGGGCCGGATCATAATTGGTCAGATTTTCTGTGACTTGGAAATGTCTTTCTTGGTTTTAGGTTTTTGTCCCAGTCCACTCGGAGGATCTTTTTTTCTCCGTGGTCGCCCCAACCGAAGGTAAAATGCCATTGTCCACTAGGTTTGTGCTTTTTAGTTAGTTGCTTGACGTGGTTGGATTTGTACCTTAAGCTCCAAAGGGTCTTCTCGTCTTGTAGTTATATGCCCGCTTCTGCACGGGGAGATCAATTTCACTGACTGGAAAGGGGAGACAGCTAAGCCCTCGTTTAGCCATTCATACAGGTCTTCATTTAAAAGACAAGTGATTGCGCTACCTTTGCACGGTCAAAATACCGCGGCCGTTGAACTTGTAGTCACTGGGCAGGCTGGACCTCCTATACTTAGGTGTTTGCAGGAGGCGATGTTTTTGGTAAACAGGCGAGGCTTGTGTTTGCCGAGTTCCTTCCTTTTCTTTTGGTCTTTCCGGGGTGGCACTCCAGTGTGGGGTTAACGATTAGGGATGTTGTGGGTTTTTCTTGATTTTTTTGTTGTTCGCATTGCCCTCTTGTTTTGGGTTCGTTAATTGCCAGTGGTTGGTCCGATCTGGTTTACACTTGTGCCGGGAGAAGGGCGTGCCTTCTTGTTACTCATTTTAGCATGGTCTCTCCCATGTTGGCATGGGGTGGCCTAATAGTTTTAGGGGAGTAGGATTATTTATCAGTATAATAAACTTTGAGCCGTTTGAGCTTTAACGCTTTCTGTTCAGGTGGCTGCTTTTAGGCCCACTAGGACGGCGGGTTTTGTAAAGTATGATCCTTATCCTCCTGCATAAGGTTGTATCCTTGGTTAAAAGGGCTGTACCCCTTTTAACTAACTCTCGTATAATTTTCTCTTTGTATTAGTTTAGGTAATTACTTATTTTATTTGAGGAATATGAGGCTGAACTTCTATTCATTTCTTAGGCAACCAGCTATCACCAAGTTCGGTAGGTCTGTCACCTCTACCCAGAGCTCTTCCCACTCTTTTGCCACAGAGACGGGTTGGCCCATATAGGCTGTCTCGGGGTAGCTCACTTGGTTTCGGGGTTTCAAACTAAAGGTCTCTTTGCTTGAGGGTGCTGGCTAAATCATGATGCAAAAGGTACGAGTTTTAGTCTCTGCTTTTTGGTGCTTATATGGGTTGTTTCACTTCTCTTTCAGCTTTCCCTTGCGGTACTTTTTCTATTGCTTAAAGAACCTTTTCCGTCTCCCGTACTAAGGTGGTAAAATGGTTTGGTTTGTGTGTTGTGGTTTATGCTGTGTTATTTCTATTATTATATTATTTGAATAATTAAGCTAGCTGTTTGGCTCAGGGCGATCCAACTTGCATGGATGTCTTCTCGGTGTAAGGGAGATGCTTAACTATCTCAGCCACGCCCTGGGTTTGGTCCAAGTACACCTTCCGGTACACTTACCATGTTACGACTTGCCTCCCCTTGTCGGTGCTTTGGTGTTAAAATACCGCTTGGTGCTATTTGACAGGGGAGAGTGACGGGCGGTGTGTACGCGCCTCAGAGCCGGGTTCAAAAGGACTCTCTATTTCCTTTTTACTACTAAATCCTCCTTTGAGCACTCTTTTCATAGTGCTGTTCGTGTTATTCTATTATAGAAAATGTAGCCCATTTCTTCCCACTTCGTACGCTACACCTCGACCTGACGTTTTGGGTTGTGCCCATTTTGCTTACTGTTAATCCTTCACAGGGTAAGCTGACGACGGCGGTATATAGGCGGGGGTGACCAGGAGTGGTGAGGTTTAACGGGGGTTATCGGTTCTAGAACAGGCTCCTCTAGGGGGGTCTAAGGCACCGCCAAGTCCTTTGGGTTTTAAGCTGACGCTTGTAGTACCCTGGCGGACGTTTGTTGTAATTAAACGTCTAGGTTTACGACTGAGCATAGTGGGGTATCTAATCCCAGTTTGTTTCTCAGTTTTCGTGGGGTCAGGTGGGCTATAATTAAAGCTACTTTCGTGTTTGGGCTTCGGACGCTCAGAAGCGTATGACGGCCAAGGGGCCCTTCGGCTTTATTTTTGCTCATCCCTAACCACCCTTTACGCCGCATTTATCAACTAGGGCCTCTCGTATAACCGCGGTGGCTGGCACGAGTTTTACCGGCCCTCTTGGCTCTGACTAAGTCAAGTTTTCACTTATGGCTTAATATTTATCACTGCTGAATTCCCTTGGGGGTGTGGCTTGGCAAGGCGTCTTGGGCTAAGGTTTGTGCCTGATGCCTGCTCCTCGTCCCCGGGCGGGGGATTAAGGGCATCCTCACAGGGCTGCGGAGACTTGCATGTGTAAGTTGAGCTAGAGCTGATAGTAAAGTCAGGACCAAGCCTTTGTGCATGCGGAGCTTTTTAGGGCCCATCTTAGCATCTTCAGTGCTATGCTTTATTTTAAGCTACGCTAGC